CTTTTACTTACCCATCAGAACAAGATTCCCTTGATTGATACATGTACTAATCCCACATCGACATAGATTCAAGACATTTTCTTGAATCATGTAATGAGAGGATTCGTACCCTGAACCGAATTCGTATAGTATAAAAAAGCAAAATTTTCTCGTTTTTGAACTTTTTGGCTTAGTGTGAGATAGTCATAGTTTATATTTCATCTGAACGAGAAACGAAGCAATGAGTGAAAATTGAAGAAATTAAATGAGGTTTTAGCCCCCTACCCCTTTTTCTGTCGGGCCAATCATTGCCTAAACTGAAGGAATCCTATACTTCCTTTCCTTATATCGAATAGTATGGGATCTTTCATTCATGAAGCATCAACCCCCAAAAAATGTTCTAATTCTATAGAATCACAACATAGAAAGACTCTTCGGATCTAGCCAACCATTAGATTATATTGACAATTCAAAAAAACTGTTCATACTATCATCATAGTATGATGACGGTCAGGCGCATATGCCCCCATCGTCTAGTGGTTAGGACGCCTCCTTTTCACGGAGGTAACGGGGATTCAACTTCCCCTGGGGGTAGGGTACTACGAAAGGAAGTTGATTATGTATTATCAATAAGCCTAGAAGGAATTCTTCCTGGGTCGATGCCCGAGCGGTTAATGGGGACGGACTGTAAATTCGTTGGCGACATGTCTACGCTGGTTCAAATCCAGCTCGGCCCAAAAATTCACCGCTCCATGAGTATGATATAACCAATTTGTCCTACAGAAAAGAAACAGAAATGCCCGACCCGTATCCGTAGAAATGTAGAAATAAAGAAAAGGGTCGATTTGTTTGCTCTATCTATATATTTTTTTCTCATCTCATTGAAAGATTGATTATCTATTTTAAAATAATTAAAATTAACAATAAAAAAAAATCATCACTAGTTATTAATAATCCACGTTACTCTTACGAAAGCTCGTGTTTGTGTGGATATGATATCATTCGCGTATCTGTTACGTTACAACATGACAAGTGGAATGTTCTTATGAAACCATAAGCATATGTATGCTATACATCTCGCTGGGATTGTAGTTCAATCGGTCAGAGCACCGCCCTGTCACGGCGAAAGTTGCGGGTTCGAGCCCCGTCAATCCCGAACTAGGATCCGATCCCCGGTGCGGGGAGGGGTCTTTTTTTTTGTCTTTTGTTTCGCATTTCTCATCAGACAAATACGGGAATTGCAAATTCTTTTTGCTAGTACTGATTGATAAGGGAGAGACGTATGTAGATTGGTACAATCGGTAGTATTGTTATATTCAGTATTTTTTTTTTAAGTATTTTAAGTTTAAGAGATACCATACTCGTTTTCTTTTTTGATTGTTCTTGATCGACGAAATGGAGTGCCCATATTTTTCTATTTTTATGAGGAGTACAGACACAAATTCACAAATTGTCTTCGTTTATTGTACGATAGATACACAGCGAACTTAATATAATTTAATTACCCGGCAGAGTACTTTTCAGGTTAAAGTACATCCTTTCGAATTCCGACTTTTTGTCTATCCTCAATTATTAATACTAATTGGAAACAATCTATTTCATTTTCATTCCAACCAATTGCATACTGAATTTTTCATGTATACGTTCCAATCCCAATCCAATAAGAAAATAGGATACTCATAAAAAAAAAAAAAGAAAAGGCCAACCAAGCAAGGCCCCCCTTTCTTCTTCTTAGTAAATTTTATTTGTTCGAATATTCGATTTTTTATACTTAATCCTTATCCTTCCTTTTTCCATCTCACTTATACTCTTTGGATCCGTGTATGACCCAGAGCAGTCATATGATACCTCAAAATTTTATGTACATAATTCTATGTATATGGATGAGTAGGAAAGTTTTATAAGGAAGATAATAGGTTATAGAAAAGCAAAAGTGGATGAAAATCCAACGATGTGTATTTCTGATCCAATAAAAAATGCTATTTTTGATTTAGTATGGATAAAAGATCTTTCTATGTTATACTATTCAATTCTCGACGATGAATTGATTTGATAGATCAGAAATTGTTATTCCTAATATGGATCTGATTCAGTATCATCAGGATGCAATTCATCCCATTGAATTTACCGGAGTCAAATTTCTCATCTCTATGGGATTAGATCCCGAGTTATTGCGAAACAAAAAAAAGAAGATTATGGAAGTCAATATTCTCGCACTTATTGCTACTGCACTGTTCATTCTAGTTCCTACTGCTTTTTTACTTATCATCTATGTAAAAACAGTCAGCCAAAATGATTAATTTGAATGAAACTTGAATTATTAGTTCTTATCAATGATTTAAGAAATGAAAAAGGGGATTTTCGAAGTCTTAAATCAAATGATGGGGCTGGAAGCAGAAGTATTTTAGTAAGTATCTAAGCCGGTGTGGTAGAAAGAACTATATATAGTTCTTTCTACCACACCGGCTAGTATTGTATTTATTATATAGTTTTTATTTAATATATAAATAGTATAGTATAGATAAAATTACAATATGTATGTACATATATTAGATGTACTTATAGATAGCACTCGAATTCTATTTCTTTTATTTTTCTTTCCCATCTCTAAAAGTCATTGATTGAACAATTAACGGATGATCCGCGGAGTTAAGTTATAGAGTAACTTCTTCGGATTTGGAAAAGGAGTAGAGCAGACCCTGCCTCTTTTTCATGCTTAAATATGAGATGAGTCAAAAAAAAGCATAAAAACATTTCTAGGAGTCTAAAACACATGTTGTTAAATGTGTGATATGTGGATCGCTCAACGGAAGAAAGATCTAATTTTATTATGTATGTGTAGGAGCTCTTTGGACACTCACTAATCGCTTCGTTTCCAATAGAAAGAAAATATGTATTGTCGTAATAGCGGAACAACTTTCTTTTAGAAAGGTAAAAGTAAAGAAAAGGGGAAATAAATAAAGAAAAAATGGGTATTGGTTTTTCTTATTGTAATATCCATAATTCTGATAAGAGCTAATTCACCAAAATAGAATATTTAGGAAAAATTCGGTTGGAAAAAATCTCCTATCATGCGTAGATTTGAGTTTCGAAATACAAGTATGTTAATCATTTACTGTATTCCAGTACAATTTTTTAGTAGTACCCCCAGCCCTAGAGTCCACTCCTTCCCCATACTACAAGTGAAAGGGAAAATGTAAAGACTACCATTAAAGCAGCCCAAGCAAGACTTACTATATCCATGTGAATTCTGTCCCCTATTTCTATGAAGGAATTATTCTATTATTGATGAATAATCATAGTGGAATCAATGGCGCAGAGTCAAAATAGGATTCTGACTTAAGACTCTTGATGAACCAAACCAATTCAATGAATACACTCGTAAGAAGTTTCTATATTTTAGGGTTTCTGGTAGAATCAAGAAGCATTAAGTACAAATACGATGATACACGCGCCTTTGCTTTGGAAATATCAAAGCAATACTTCTAATGTAAGGCCTATTGTTTGTTTTGATACCTTTCTTTACTAAGCAAAAGCATAAAAAAATACCATCAAGATAGATAACTATCTATCAGATATTTCTATTTCCTATTTGATCTAAGCTTACTGTCTTTCTTTCTGTGAAAGAATCGGAAGAACCCACCGCCATTATTAATACATTCTTTTTTTTTTTTTCAACTTTGACCTTTACTTTTTTAATACCAGACGGAGTCGCAAGACACTACTTTAATATTAATAAGGGTAGTTTAAGATTTAAGAGATCTTGATATTTGATTCAATTGAAAACTCAAATAAATGGCCCGAACCAGTCATTAAATTAATAAGTGAGAGTTGTTTCATCTCTATCGATACCGGTTTGGGCTACACCCAGATTTTGAGAAAAAAATTACAGTCTTTTAGAAAACCTATGCTATGGGTTATAAAAATAAAGTATTGACACGCCTGCTTAGTCCTTTGCCTCTGCTTCTTGGCTTCTTGCGGAGCAAGAATTCCTCAAATTAGATCGGCAGGAGAAGAAATAAAAAATCTTTTGTTGATCAGGCGACACCCGGATTTGAACTGGGGATAAAGGATTTGCAGTCCCTTGCCTTACCGCTTGGCCATGCCGCCAAATTCGATCTAAAATGGATAAAAATATTATCCATTATACTAATAATACGAACTCTTTTTTTTTATCTTGAATCTCACTGTACTTATCCTTTTAAATTGAAAAAGAAATTCCTATTTTTTATTGGATCTAGTTTATATTATTCTCTTCGATTGATTGTATCTCAAAATATACATCATATACATCACTTAAAAACATCCCTTCTCTTTTGAGAGTAGAAAAAAATGGATTTCCGGTCACAGACTGCAAAATTCGGGATAAATTGGAACCATTAAGAATTCACTTTTAATTAGTGAAAGGTTCTTCCATTTTTATCTCCAATGCAATGTTGTTTCGTTGAATAGCAAAAGAAAATCAAATTGATTTATGACTAATCAGTCTTCATTTTTTTTTTTCAATAATCAATCCTTTTGAATTTCAATTATAACAACAGAAATTATAACAACATATATGTGTATATGTAAACCCCAGAACAGAAATTGTTACCCAGATACCAAACCGGATCTCTCTCGTATCTACATATCCCTATAGAGAATCCTCCTGTTTCCGTTTTTTATTGAATATCTTGAATAGAAAGAATTTTGATGGAGTATGCCTCATGTTTCCCCAAGGGAAATTACAATAAAAGGTGTGATATATGGATAGATAGCCATATCGGCATGTACTTAAGAAATACAATACTATTCTTATCTTAGTATATTTATATTACGCAATTCAATCATATTCTAGAAATTCCACTTCTGATTATTCTATCTTTATCTCATTCATAGAGAGGAGATTGAATCTCGAACCTATTTTTTTTTGGTACCCATCGGGTCGTAATATCACAATAATAGGTAGAAATTGGATCCGTTTTGATATTCTATACAAGACTTCATAAGTGTAAGTGACAGAATTTTTTCCAGGAATATTTTCTCAATTTCTTTCTATTTGTACCTGTCGCAAATTTGAAGTCGAAAATGCTCTTCATTCCTCCGCCCCGTCTCCATCCATACGTATGAAATACATATATGGAGTTGACTAAATTTTATGTGATTCAGTAAACAGAATATACATTCTATTATTGCTAGATCGATCCGTCCGGTTCGATGAATAGTGAATCAATAATTGAATTTTTTCAATAAATAAATAGGAAACTTAAGATTAAGATGCTCCGGAATGGAAATGAGGGAATGTCAACAATACCTGAGTTTAGGCAGATACAATTTGAGGGATTTTGTAGGTTCATTAATCAGGGCTTGTCGGAAGAATTTCATAAGTTTCCAAAAATTGAAGATGGAGATCAAGAAATGGAATTTCAATTATTTGTGGAAAGATATCAATTGGTAAAGCCCCGGATAGAGGAAAGAGATGCTGTGTATGAAGCACTTACATATTCTTCTGAATTACATGTCCCTGCGGGATTAATTTTTAAAACCGGTAGAGATATGCAAGAACAAACCGTTTTTATTGGAAACATTCCTCTAATGAATTCCCTGGGAGCCTCTATAGTAAATGGAATATACAGAATTGTGATCAATCAAATATTGCAAAGTCCCGGTATTTACTATCGTTCAGAATTGGGCCATAACAGAAATTCTGTCTATACCAGCACTATAATATCAGATTGGGGCGGAAGATTGAAATTAGAAATTGATAAAAAACCAAGGATATGGGCACGTGTAAGTAGGAAACAAAAAATATCTATTCTAGTTCTATCAGCAGCTATGGGTTCGAATCTAAAAGAAATTCTAGATAATGTTTGTTACCCTGAAATTTTCTTGTCTTTCTCAAATAAGAAGAAAAAAGATATTGGATCAAAAGAAGATGCTATTTTGGAGTTTTATCAAAAATTTGCTTGTGTAGGTGGGGATCTGGTATTTTCTGAGTCCTTATGTGAGCAATTACAAAAGAAATTTTTTCGACAAAGATGTGAATTAGGAAGGCTTGGTCGACGAAATATGAACCGGAGACTGAATCTTGATATACCTCAGAACAATACATTTTTGTTACCACGAGATCTATTGGCTGCTGCGGATCATTTGATCGGAATGAAATTTGGGGTGGGTACACTTGACGATATGAATCACTTGAAAAATAAACGTATTCGTTCTGTCGCAGATCTGTTACAAGATCAATTTGGATTGGCTCTTGTTCGTTTAGAACATGCGATTCAACGAACTATATGTGGAGCAATCCGGCATAAATTGAGACCGACCCCTAAAATTTTAGTAACTTCAACTTCATTAACAACTACTTATGAATCCTTTTTTGGCCTACACCCCTTATCTCAAGTTTTGGATCGAACTAATCCATTGGCACAAATCGTTCATGGGCGAAAATTTAGTTGTTTGGGTCCTGGAGGATTGCCGGTGCGAACTGCTAGTTTTCGGATACGAGATATCCACCCGAGCCACTATGGACGTATTTGTCCAATTGACACGTCTGAAGGAAACGATGTTGGACTTATTGGATCCTTAGCTATTCATGTGAGGATTGGTCATTGGGGATCCATAGAGAGTCCGTTTTATAAAATATCTGAGAGACCAAAAGAGGCACGGATGGTTTATTTATCACCAAATAGAGATGAATATTATATGGTAGCAGCGGGAAATTCTTTGGCCTTAAATCGGGGTATTCAAGAAGAGCAGGCTGTTCCGGCTCGATACCGTCAAGAATTTTTGACTATTGCATGGGAACAGATTCATTTTAGAAGCATTTTTTCTTTCCAATATTTTTCTATTGGAGCTTCCCTCATTCCTTTTATCGAGCATAATGATGCGAATCGGGCTTTAATGAGTTCTAATATGCAGCGCCAAGCAGTTCCTCTTTCCCGGTCCGAGAAGTGCATTGTTGGAACTGGGCTGGAACGCCAAACGGCTCTAGATTCGGGGGTTTCCCTTATAGCCGAACGGGAAGGAAAGATCATTTCTACTGATACTCACAAGATCGTTTTCTCAAGTAATGGGGACACTATAAGCATTCCATTAGTTATGTATCAAGGTTCCAACAAAAATACTTGTATGCATCAAAAACCACAGGTTCGGCAGGGTAAATGCATTAAAAAGGGACAAATTTTAGCGGATGGTGCGGCTACAGTTGGCGGGGAACTCGCTTTAGGAAAAAACGTATTAGTAGCTTATATGCCATGGGAGGGTTACAATTCTGAAGACGCAGTACTAATTAGCGAACGTCTGGTATATGAAGATATTTATACTTCTTTTGACATACGGAAATATGAAATTAAGATTCATGTGACAAGCCAAGGTCCCGAAAGAATCACTAAGGAAATACCGCATTTAGCGGCTCATTTACTCCGAAATTTAGACAGAAATGGAATTGTGATGCTGGGATCTTGGATAGAAGCCGGTGATATTTTAGTAGGTAAATTAACGCCTCAGGCAGCAAACGAATTATCCCCGGAGGATATATTAGTAGAAACCGTATTTGGCATTCAGGTCTACACTGCAAAAGAAACTTCTCTAAAACTACCTATAGGTGGAAGGGGCCGAGTTATTGATGTGAGATGTATCCAGGAAAGGAAGGATAAGCTGGAAAGGATTCGTGTATATATTTCACAGAAACGTAAAATCAAAGTAGGTGATAAAGTAGCTGGAAGACATGGGAATAAAGGTGTCATTTCTAAAATTTTGTCTCGACAAGATATGCCCTACTTGCAAGACGGAACACCTGTTGATATGGTTTTCAACCCATTAGGAGTACCCTCACGAATGAATGTAGGACAGATATTTGAATGTTCGCTCGGGTTAGCGGGGAATCTGCTAAAGAGACATTATAGAATAGCACCCTTTGATGAGAGATATGAGCAAGAGGCTTCGAGAAAACTAGTCTTTTCTGAATTGTATGAAGCCAGTAAGCAAACAAAAAATCCATGGGTATTTGAACCCGAGTATCCGGGAAAAAGCAGAATATTTGATGGAAGAACAGGGGATTCCTTTGAACAACCTGTTCTAATAGGCAAGTCCTATATCCTAAAATTAATTCATCAAGTTGATGATAAAATCCACGGACGTTCGAGTGGAAATTACACACTTATTACACAACAACCCCTTAAAGGAAGGATCCATGGGGGGGGACAACGAGTAGGAGAAATGGAAGTTTGGGCTCTAGAGGGATTTGGTGTTGCTCATATTTTACACGAAATGCTTACTTATAAATCTGATCATATTAGAGTTCGTAAAGAATTGCTTGGTGCTATGATCATTAGAGGAATAGTACCTGAGCCTGAGGATGCTCCAGAATCTTTTCGATTGCTCGTTCGAGAACTACGATCTTTGGCTCTAGAACTGAATCATTTCCTTGTATCTGAGAAGAACTTTCAGATTAATAGGAAGGAAGTTTGATCTCAATAAATCTGAATTTCTATTCTATGTATTCTATGATCGACCGGTATAAACATCAACAACTTCGAATTGGACCAGTCTCTCCTCAACAAATAAGGGCTTGGGCCGACAAAATCCTACCCAATGGAGAGATAGTTGGAGAGGTGAAAAAAACCCATACTTTTCATTATAAAACCAATAAACCGGAAAAAGATGGATTGTTTTGTGAAAGAATTTCTGGACCCATAAAAAGTGGAATTTGCGCTTGTGGAAGGAGCGGAGCTGAAAAAGAAAAAAAGGACCCGAATTTTTGTGAAGAATGCGGAGTGGAATTTGTTGATTCTCGGATACGAAGATATCAAATGGGATACATCAAACTCGCATGTCCAGTAACTCATGTGTGGTATTTGAAACATCTTCCGAGTTATATCGCGAATCTTTTAGATAAGCCCCTTAAGGAATTAGAACGCCTAGTATACTGCGATGTGTGATTTGATCGAAATTTGCATTTTACAGATTCAGACTAATAAACTGTCATTCCATTCAATCTGATTGGGATGCCCCCGACTCTGACATGTGTCTTGGAAGGAGTCACATGAAGCTCAGAATTTTGGATGTATTCAATACTTCCAAATGAAAGGGGAATTGATCCATGGTCGATTCCGTAACAGAGAAATGGGAATTGCTAGTTATACCTCGTGAAAAAAAAAAAAGGACTTTTTTGTGGAATTCGCCATTCCATTTCTTTTAGAGAGAGATTCTGTTCAAGCAAGCAAATAGGGCATGGTTACAGAAGTCTATCTATCGCATATATGCTTCAAGGGGCATCATGACATAACCGTCGAGGTGAGTAGGGACCTAAAAGATCGAATGGAACGAAACGATATAGAGACAAGTAAATCCCTTACGAGTCCAAAAGTCTCCCTTTAAGGGGGACTCATTTGAAGGGAAGTAGACTACTCAATAATTCAATAATTTCACATTTCAATTTTGTCGTAAATAAATCATTCAGAAAGTGAATGAAAGTCAAAAGAAAAATGAATTAATGAAAGGTCGGTCCTTGCTGGGAACTTGAGTAAGGAGTAGTTCTTTCTAGGGTTTTATCGAACAAAGTAAAAAAAAAAAAAGAACTCCCTTCTTTATTTGGTGTAACTACTTGAGCCGGATGAGAGGAAACCTTCACGTCCGATTTTTAAGGGGGGAATCCAATAGGAACCTATCTCGATTTATCTTTTGCTAGGCGTAAAGTGAAAAAACCTACTTTCTTCCGATTACGAGGTTTATTCGAGTATGAAATCCAATCTTGGAAATACTGCATCCCGCTTTTTTTTACTACCCAAGGCTTTAAGACATTTCAAAATCGGGAAATCTCTAGAGGAGCAGGTGCTATCAGAGAACAATTAGCCGATTTGGATTTGCGAATTATTATAGATAATTCATTGGTAGAATGGAAGGCATTGAGAGACCAAGGGTTTACTGGAGACGAATGGGAAGATAGAAAAAAGCGAAGCAGAAGAAATTTTTTGGTTAGACGTATGGAATTAGCTAAACATTTTATTCGAACAAATGTAGAACCAGAATGGATGGTTTTGTGCCTATTACCAGTCCTTCCTCCCGAGTTGAGACCGATCATTCAGATAGATGGGGGTAAACTAATAAGTTCGGATATTAATGAACTCTATGGAAGAGTTATCCGTCGGAACAATATGCTTAATTTGCTATTAGCACAAAGACAAAGTGAGTCTTCGCCAGGAGAAGTAGTACTGTCTCAAGAAAAATTAGTACAAGAGGCTGTGGATACACTTCTTGCTAATGGGATGCGCGGACAACCAATGAGGGATGGTCATAATGAAGTTTACAAGTCATTTTCAGATATAATTAAAGGTAAAAAGGGAAGATTACGCTACACTCTGCTTGGTAAACGGGTCGATTATTCGGGGCGTTCTGTCATTATCGTGGGTCCTTCGCTTTCATTACATCAATGTGGATTACCTCGAGAAATAGCAATAAAGCTTTTCCAAATATTTGTAATTCGTGGTCTAATCAGACAACATATTGCTTCTAACATAGGGATTGCAAAAAGTAAAATTCGGAAAAATGAACCCATTGTATGGGAAATACTTCAAGAAGTTATGCAGGGGCATCCTGTATTGTTGAATAGAGCACCTACCCTGCATAGATTGGGTATACAGGCCTTCCAACCCATTTTAGTCGAGGGACGCGCTATTTGTTTACACCCATTAGTTTGTAAGGGCTTTAATGCAGACTTTGATGGGGACCAAATGGCTGTTCATCTACCTTTATCTTTGGAAGCTCAAGCGGAAGCCCGTTTACTTATGTTTTCTCATATGAATCTCTTGTCTCCAGCTATTGGAGATCCCATTTGCGTACCAACTCAAGATATGCTTATCGGACTCTATGTATTAACGATCGGGAATCGGCGGGGTATTTGTGCAAATAGGTATAATCCATATAATTGCGTAAACTCCCAAAATAAAAAGGTTGACAATAATAACTACAAGTATACGAAAGAGAAAGAACCGTATTTTTGTAGTTCCTATGATGCACTTGGAGCTTATCGACAGAACCAAATCAATTTAGATAGTTCTTTTTGGCTCCGGTGGCGGCTAGATCACCGCGTCATTGGCTCAAGAGAAGTTCCCATCGAAGTTCAATATGAATCTTTGGGTACTTATCATGAGATTTATGGGCACTATCTAATAGTAGGAAGTGTGAAAAAAGAAATCCATTGTATATACATTCGAACCACCGTTGGTCATCTTTCTTTTTATCGAGAAATAGAAGAAGCTGTACAGGGGTTTTGTCGGGCCTTACGCTATTTAAACTAAGAAATTCGATTAGACGATACCCGTGCCCGTGGAAAGTCGGGTCTATCAAATTTCACTGGTATTATCATAACTTCTGAATTTTTATGTGAATCAAGGTTGAGGAAAGGAAGTTTTTGAATCACTGACTCAAACTCATTGTCGAATCCTACTCAGCGGAATATGGAGGTACTTATGGTAGAATGGGCCAATCTGGGCTTTCACAATAAAGTGATAGATGGAACTGCTATGAAACGACTTATTAGTAGATTAATAGATCATTTCGGAATGGCATATACATCACATATCCTGGATCAAGTGAAGACTTTGGGTTTCCAGCAAGCCACTGCTACATCTATTTCATTAGGGATTGATGATCTTTTAACAATACCTTCTAAGGGATGGTTAGTTCAAGATGTTGAACAACAAAGTTTTATTTTGGAGAAGCACCATCATTATGGGAATGTACATGCGGTAGAAAAATTACGTCAATCCATTGAGATATGGTATGCCACAAGTGAATATTTGAGACAAGAAATGCATCCTAATTTTCGGATGACTGATCCCTCTAATCCAGTCCATCTAATGTCCTTTTCAGGAGCTCGAGGAAATGCATCTCAGGTACATCAATTAGTAGGTATGAGAGGATTAATGTCGGATCCCCAAGGACAAATGATTGATTTACCCATTCAAAGCAATTTTCGCGAAGGACTTTCTTTGACAGAATATATAATTTCCTGCTACGGAGCTCGAAAAGGAGTCGTGGATACTGCTGTACGAACAGCAGATTCTGGATACCTCGCGCGTAGACTTGTTGAAGTAGTTCAACGCATTATTGTACGTAGAAGAGATTGTGGTACTATCCGAGCTATTTCCGTGAGTCCTCAAAAGGGGGTGACAAAAAAAAATTTAGTCCAAACCCTAGTTGGTCGTGTATTAGCAGACGATATATATATGGGGATACGATGCATTGCCACTCGAAATCAAGATATTGGGATTGGACTTGCCAATCGATTCATAACCTTTCGAGCACAACCAATATATATTCGAACTCCCTTTACTTGCAGGAATACATCTTGGATCTGTCAATTATGTTACGGCAGAAGCCTCACTCACGGCGACCTAGTCGAATTGGGAGAAGCCGTCGGTATTATTGCGGGTCAATCAATTGGGGAACCTGGGACTCAACTAACATTAAGAACTTTTCATACGGGTGGAGTATTCACAGGCGGTACTGCCAAAGATGTACGAGCTCCTTCTAATGGAAAAATAAAGTTCAATGAAGATTTGGTTCATCCCACACGTACTCGTCATGGGCATCCGGCTTTTCTATGTTCTATAGACTTGTATGTAACTATTGAGAGTCGGGATATTATACATAGTGTAAATATTCCACCAAAAAGTTTGATTTTAGTTCAAAATGATCAATATGTAGAATCTGAACAAGTGATTGCTGAGATTCGTGCCGGAACGTCCACTTTTCATTTGAAAGATAGGGTTCGAAAACATATTTATTCTGAATCAGAGGGAGAAATGCACTGGAGTACCGATGTCTACCATGCACCCGATTCTACATATAGTAATGTTCATCTATTGCCCAAAACAAGTCATTTATGGATATTAGCAGGAGGTCCGTGCAGATCCAGTATAGTGTCTTTTTCGCTCCACAAGGATCAAGATCAAATGAATGTTCATTCTTTTTCTGTCGATGAAAGATATATCTCTGACCTCTCAATCACTAATGATCGAGGAAGGCATAAATTGTTGGAGCCTCCTGGGACTGGTAAAAAAGATAGGGAAATTCTTGCTTATTCAAGACTTGATCGAATCATCTCCAATAGTCATTGGAATTTCATATATCCTCCGATTCTCCAAGAGAATTTTGATTTCTTCGCGAAAAGGCGAAGAAATAGATTTCTCATCCCATTACAATATGATCAAGAACGAGAGAAAGAACTAATACCCTCTTTTGGTATTTCGATTGAAATACCCATAAACGGTATTTTACGTAGAAGTAGTATTCTTGCTTATTTTGATGATCCACGATACAGAAGAAAGAGTTCGGGAATTACTAAATATGAGACTGTAGAGGTGGATTCAATCGTAAAAAACGAAGATTTGATTGAGTATCAGGGAACAAAAGAATTGAGCCCGGAAAACCAAATGAAAGCAGATCGGTTTTTTTTTATTCCCGAAGAGGTGCATATCTTACCCGCATCTTCGTCCATAATGGTTCGGAACAATAGTATCATTGGAGTAGATACACAACTCGCTTTAAATAGAAATACAAGAAGCCGAGTAGGTGGATTAGTCCAAGTGGAGAGAAAAAAAAAACGTATTGAACTGAAAATCTTTTCTGGAGATATTCATTTTCCCGGAGAGACAGATAAGATATCCAGACACAGTGGTATCAAAATACCACCAGGAAGGGCAAAAAAAAATTCTAAGGAATCAAAAAAAAAATTGAAAAATTGGATCTATGTCCAACGGATCACACCTACCAAAAAAAAGTATTGTGTTTTGGTTCGGCCTGTAGTCACATATGAAATAGCCGATGGGATAAATTTAACAAAACTTTTCCCTCAAGATCTCTTGCAGGAAAAAGATAATGTCGAACTTAGAGTTGTCAATTATATCCTTTATGGAAATGGAGAGTTAATTCGAGGAATTTCTCACACAAGTATTCAATTAGTTCGGACTTGCTTAGTATTGAATTGGGACCAAGAAAAAGGGGGTTCTATGGAAGAGGCGCATGCTTCCTTTGTTGAGGTAAGGGCAAATGATCTGATTCGCGATTTCATAAGAATTGACTTAGTCAAGTCTACTATTTCATATACCGGAAAAAGGTATGATACGGCGGGTTCAGGATTGATTCCCGATAATGGATTAGATCGCACCAATATCAATCCTTTTTATTCCAAAGCGAAGATTCCGTTAGTTACCCAGCATCAAGGAACTATTGGTACGTTGTTAAATCGAAATAAGGAATGCCAATCCTTAAGAGTTTTGTCATCATTCAATTGTTTTCGAGTTGGCCCACTCAACGGTTCGAAATATAACAATGTGACAAAGGAATCGAATCCCATAACTCCAATTAGGGATTTGTTAGGGCCCTTAGGTACTATTGTATCTAAAATAGTGAACTTTTATTCATCTTACCATTTAATAACTCATAATCGGATCTTGTTAAACAAATATTGGCTACTTGACAATTTTAAACAGACTTTTCAAGTATTTGAAGTACTTAAATACTGTTTAATAGATGAAAATAGAAAGATTTTGAATCCCAATCCATGCAATACCATCATTTTGAATCCATGCCATTTGAATTGGTGTTTTCTACATCACAATTATTGTGAAGAGACATCCACAAGAATTAGCATTGGACAATTTATTTGTGAAAATATATGTCTATTTAAATATGGACCACACATCAAAAAATCTGGTCAAATTTTAATTGTTCATATTGACTCCTTAATTATAAGATCAGCTAAGCCTTATTTGGCCACTCCGGAAGCGACTGTTCATGGACATTATGGAGAAAGCCTTTCTCAAGGAGATACATTACTTTCATTTATCTATGAAAAATCCCGATCTGGTGACATAACGCAAGGTCTTTCAAAAGTGGAACAAATCTTAGAAGCGCGTTCGATTGGTTCAATATCGATGAATTTTAAAAGGAGAGTTGAAGGTTGGAACGAACGTATACCAAGAATTCTTGGAATTCCTTGGGGATTCTTAATTGGAGCTGAGCTAACCATAGCCCAAAGTCGTATCTCTTTGGTTAATGAGATCCAAAGGGTTTATCGATCCCAGGGGGTACAGATCCATAATAGACATGTAGAGATTATTGTACAGCAAGTAACATCAAAAGTGTTGGTTTCAGAAGATGGAATGTCTAATGTTTTTTTACCTAAAGAATTAATCGGATTGTTGCGAGCGGAACGAGCAGGGCGTGCTTTAGACGAAGCGATCTGTTATCGGGCAATTTTATTGGGAATAACGAAAGCATCGCTGAATACTCAAAGTTTCATATCCGAAGCAAGTTTTCAAGAAACTACTAGAGTTTTAGCAAAAGCTGCTCTACGAGGTCGTATTGATTGGTTGAAGGGTCTGAAAGAAAATGTTGTTCTGGGGGGGATTCTCCCTGTCGGTACTGGATTCCAAAAATTAGTGCACCGCTCGAGGCAAGACAAAAACATTCATTTGCAAATCAAAAAGAAAAATCTATTCGAGTTGGAAATGAGAGATATTTTGTTATACCATAGAGAATTTTTTTGTTCTTGCACCCCAAGCAATTTCCATGACACACCAGAAAAATCATTTACGCGAATTCCTAATTCCTAAGGAGAGATTTCTTCTTTTTACTTTCTAGTTATTGATTTGGTAATAAAAAAAATTAAGTTAAGTAATAAAAAAATTAATGGTTTGGGCTGTGTATCAACGGTCAATCCCGGTAGAAGGTTCCGTAGGAACAATTATTTATTTGTTAAATTCAAAAAAGGGGGAAAGCGCGGGAAAAATGACAAGAAGAAATTGGAACATCCCTTTGGATGAGATGCTCAAAGCAAGAGTTCATTTGGGTCATCGTACTAAGAAATGGAATCCTAGAATGGCCCCTTACATCTATGCAAAGCGTAAAGGTATTCATATTCTAAATCTTATTAGAACTATTCGTGTTTTATCAGAAGCCTGTGATTTAGTTTTTGATGCAGCAAGGCGAAGAAAAAGCTTCTTAATCGTTGGTACCAAAAAAAATGCAGCGGATTTAGTAGCATCGGCTGCAATAAGGGCTCGATGTCATTATGTTAATAGAAAATGGCTCAGTGGTATGTTAACGAATTGGTCCACTACGGAAAGGAGACTTCGTAAGTTCAGAGACTTAAGAGCAGCACAAAAGATGGGGAAACTCAGCCGTCTCCCTAAAAGAGATGCAGCAATCTTGAAGAGAAAATTATCTACTTTGCAAAAATATCTGGGTGGGATCAAATATATGACTGGGTTGCCCAATATGGCAATCATCGTTCATCAGCAAAAAGAATGTATAGCTCTTCGAGAATGTGTCATTTTGGGAATTCCGACAATTTGTTTAATCGATACAAATTGCGACCCAGATTTTGCAGATATTTCGATTCCAGCCAACGATGACGCTAGAGCCTCAATCCGATTGATTCTTAACAAATTAGTATTCGCAATTTGCAAGGGCCGTTCTAGTTCTCGCTATATAAGAAGTCGTTGATTATGATTATGTTATGATTAAGAATAATAAGATTAGTTAATTATTTTCATTTGGATCGGTTACTATTCTTGTCTTGAATTTTTTTAAAAGAGATAAAATGGGATATTGATATTTTGTTATGGGATTTCTTGGTATCCTAACTATATGATTAATGATGTAAAGTAGATCCGTTGAGAAAGAGATGGTTGAATCAAAATAATTCTTTTTTTTTTTTTTTTGAAGTTCGACTTCTGTCAGAGGACAATATGAATGTTATACCATGTTCCATTAAAACACTCAAAGGGTTATATGATATATCAGGTGTAGAAGTAGGCCAACATTTCTATTGGCAAATAGGAGGTTTACAAATTCATGCCCAAGTACTTATCACTTCTTGGGTCGTAATTGCTATCTTATTAGGTTCAGTCATCATAGCTGTTCGGAATCCACAAACCATTCCAACCGACGGTCAGAATTTCTTCGAATATGTCCTTGAATTTATTCGAGACTTGAGCAAAACTCAGATTGGAGAAGAATATGGTCCTTGGGTTCCCTTTATTGGAACAATGTTCCTATTTATTTTTGTTTCTAATTGGTCAGGTGCCCTTTTACCTTGGAAAATCATACAGTTACCTCATGGAGAGTTAGCCGCCCCCACAAATGATATAAATACTACTGTTGCTTTAGCTTTACTCACGTCAGTGGCATATTTTTATGCGGGTCTTACAAAAAAGGGATTGGGTTATTTTGGAAAATACATTCAACCAACTCCAATACTTTTACCAATTAACATCCTAGAAGATTTCACAAAACCTTTATCTCTTAGTTTTCGACTTTTCGGGAATATATTGGCTGACGAATTAGTAGTTGTTGTTCTTGTTTCTTTAGTACCTTTAGTAGTTCCTATACCTGTCATGTTTCTTGGATTATTTACAAGTGGTATTCAAGCTCTTATTTTTGCAACTTTAGCCGCGGCTTATATAGGGGAATCCATGGAGGGTCATCATTGATTAGTTTTCGAAATAGTCTTTTTTTTTAAGCTTATCCCTATTAAGGAAATGCATGGTTCAAGATAATCTACTTGGTTGGGGAACATAATAGATAGATATACATATTCGAGTCGTAGGAGGAAAGATAGACGATATCACGTATGTATATCTTCGAAGAATTCCTCTAGAATCCGATTCAATAAAAAATGCGGGCGGTTTACGTTATGAAAGAAACAAATGTATATGTGATATTAGATATATACTAGTTATATTAGGGGTTATCCCTAGCCCTATCTATATTAATTTCATTATTTTTTTATTCGAAGTTTTAGTTACTTCGACTCAATAGATTTTGGTGAGCAAATAAGCAATAATTCATTGGTTGATTGTATCATTACCCATTTTTTTTTGGTGCGAGGAACCTATCATCATGAATCCACTGATTTCTGCCGCTTCTGTTATTGCTGCTGGATTGGCCGTAGGGCTTGCTTCTATTGGACCTGGAATTGGTCAAGGTACTGCTGCAGGCCAAGCCGTAGAAGGTATTGCGAGACAACCAGAAGCAGAAGGAAAAATACGAGGTACTTTATTACTTAGTCTAGCTTTTATGGAAGCTTTAACAATTTATGGACTGGTCGTGGCATTAGCGCTTTTATTTGCGAATCCTTTTGTTTAATTTAATCCTCGAATAAAAATGTAAAAAAGTACATAACGTACTTTTTTCTTATTTTATTAATTCGCTGCCGTTTGCTTCTGTGAATTATATCAATACTTTACTCCTACAATTATATATTTGTTGCGACAATACCCCGGGAAGGACTGATTTGAGGACGAGGAGTTAGTGGATTCGCTCGCTTTCTTCCTTAGTTTAGTACGATGGAATTTTTACTTTTCTTTTAGGAAGTGTTTGAACTTGAACAAAGGAGATATTTTGCAATTGACACAAGACCCAGGACCTAACTTAATAAGTATCTTATCGGAAACTTCAAAAAAAAAATAAATTTTTTAATTCTCAAATTCAATAAATAGATTTAACCTGTTCCCACTAAAAATGGGAAATTAAGAAAAAGAAATCGATAAAAAAAAGGGCGAGCCAAGTGATACAAAAGGAACTCTGTTCTTTGTTAGTCTTATCTATATCTATAAGAGGAGAGCACATGAAAAATGTAACCGATTCCTTCGTTTCCTTAGGCCACTGGCCATCCGCCGGGAGTTTTGGGTTTAATACCGATATTTTAGCAACAAATCCAATAAATCTAAGTGTAGTGCTTGGTGTATTGATTTTTTTTGGAAAGGGAGTGTGTGCGAGTTGTATATTTCAAGAATAGGTTGGACCCAACCGACTGCACTTTATTATATATAGGAGAAATTTCTATTTGAATTTTCTATATAGATAGGATAAGAAATATATAGGATAAAAAAGTGCATAATCTCGACGAATTCCTTCTGAGTAAATTCATAAATCATATGTAAGAACCATAGCATTTCGTTATCCATTGGTAAGTCAGCTTTGATTCTCTATCAATCAACCAATAATGTGAGACCATTAACATGGTTAAAGCTAAACTGTTTGAAGTCCGGGCACAAGATGGTACTCTTTCTACCACTACGTTAATACCGAAATGGTTTAAAAAAGAATAGTTGGTAATTTTTCCGATATAGAACACTCATATCGATAAAATGATTTGAACCATTTACTAGAATAAAGAAGGGGCGGGGGGGTACCTTGCCCTTTATTATCTAATGCCGAATCGACGACCTATGTATAAAAAAAGGAATTTTTGGATTTGAATAAAAAAAATGGAAAATTTTTATAATATATATTTTCAATTAAATAAAGAACAAATAAAGAAACAACTTTACTGACAATTATAGATTTTTTGTCTGGTCGGAAGAGTCCTCCTAATATTCTGGTCTTGTATGGGTTTTGATATCTTTAAATACAAACAGAAATAGAGAGGATAGGCTCATTACATTAAAAAAAGATAGGGGAATACCCATAAAATAAAAAATGGAGCGTGAGAGCCAAATGAATCGAAAGATTCATGTTTGGTTCGGGAAGAGATCTGGAAGTTGTGAAATTCATGGTAAGATAATCTACTTTCATTAAATGATTTATTAGATAATCGAAAACAGAGGATTTTGAGTACTATTCGAAATTCGGAAGAATTACGTAGAGGGGCCATTGAGCAGCTCGAAAGAGCCCGGGCTCGTTTACGGAAAGTGGAAATGGAAGCAGATGAGTATCGAATGAATGGATACTCTGAGATAGAACGAAAAAAAGTAAATTTGATTAATGCTACTTCTTATAGTTTGGAACAATTAGAAAATTCTAAAAATGAAACCCTTCGTTTTGAGCAACAAAGAACGATTAATCAGGTCCGACAACAAGTTTTCCAACAAGCCTTCCAGGGAGCTCTAGGAACTCTGAATAGTTGTTTGAATAGTGAGTTACATTTCCGTACCATCAGTGCTAATATTGGAATCCTCGGGGCCATGGAAGAAAGAACTGATTAGCCCTTCTACTTTTACTTTAGTTTAGGCATTATTTTTCCCTTT